AGCCCTTTGGTTGGGTATTGGTGCAACATTACCTATTGATAAATCCCTAACTTTAGGTCTTTTTTAAATTGATTCATTAATTGTGAAATAAAATATGTGTATCTAGGGAATAATCGCTTCAAAGCGACTTCTCCCTAGATACATCTAATTCTAATAAATTTAATTATGGATCGAGTCCAGATTTATATATAGATTTAAAGATCTAAAAAACCATTTTTATCTTGTTTTGGAAAAAAAAAGATGAAAAAATCCAAATCCAACAGATTTAAAACTAATTTTTCGGTAAATCTATTTCAAACTGCTTTTCTAGAATGCCCAATATCTCTTTTACATCTTCTATACGAAAATGTTCCATTTTCATAAGATCCTCTTGAGTGTTATTCAAAAGATCCAATAATGTATATATATTGGATCTTTTGAGGCAATTATAGATTCTGGGAGGCAATTTTAATTGGTCAATAAAAATATATTTCAATGCAATTTTTTTTTTGTTTTTCCTTAGTTTAACCAATTTATCATGAAAGGTAAAAAGAGGTAAAGTAACCTTGTGTTGATTGTCGTCTAAATTTAAGTTTTCTTCTTCTGTATGGAAAAAAGGAATAAATAAATCAATCAAATTTCGGGACGCTTCATGAAGCGCTTCTTTCGGAGTTAAACTTCCATTTGTCCATATTTCGAGAAAAAGTATCTCTTGTTTTTCATTTCCATTCCCATAAGAATGAATGCTATGATTTGCTTTTCGAACAGGCATGAATACAGCATCGATAGGATAACTTCTGTCTTGAAAGTTATTTGAACTTTTTATACGATATCCGCGATTCCTCTCAATTTGTAATCCAATACAAAAATCAATCGGTTCCGTCAAACTAGCTATATGTTGTGTATTATCAACGATTTCCACATAAGTTGGTGAGATGATATCTTGAGCTGTTACATACCCAGGACCCTTAATACAAATAGACGCGTCACAAGTTCCGTATAAATTACTTCTCAATACTATTTCTTTCAAATTCATTAAAATTTCATGTACTGATTCTTGAATACCCACTATGGTAGAATATTCGTGTGGTATTTTCTCAGATCTTGCACGTGTAATATATGTTCCTTCTATTTCTCCAAGTAAAGCTCTTCGCATCGCAATGCCTATGGTGTCGGCTTGACCTTTCATAAGTGGAGACAAAAGAAAACGTCCATAAGAAAGGCGCTTACTGTCTGTCCTCGATTCAACACACTTCCACTCTAGTGTCCGAGTAGATATTGTTACTTTCTCTCGAACCATAGTAATATACTATTATTTGGTCGAATTGTTTATTTCTCTTGAGATTTCTTTAATATTGATTTTTTTTACACGCGTCTTTTTTTAGGGGGTCTACAGCCATTATGTGGCATAGGAGTTACATCCCGTACAAAAGTTAATAGTATACCGCTTCGACGAATAGCCCGCAATGCTGCATCTCTTCCGAGACCGGGACCCTTTATCATGACCTCTGCTCGTTGCATACCTTGATCGACTACTGTACGAATAGCATTTCCAGCTGCGGTTTGAGCAGCAAAAGGTGTCCCTCTTCTTGTACCCCGAAATCCACAAGTACCGGCAGAAGACCAAGAAACCACTCGACCTCTTACATCTGTAACAGTCACAATGGTATTATTGAAACTTGCTTGAACATGAATAAATCCCTTTGGTATTCTACGTGTATTCTTACGTGAACCAATACGTCCATTCCTACGCGAACCAATTCTTGGTATAGTTTTTGCCATATTTTATCATCTCATAAATATGAGTCATATAGATATATAGATAAATGGATATATCCATTTCTTGTCAAAACAGATCCTTTTTTTATTTGTAGATCGGGTCTTTTAGAAAGTCTTTTTTAGACTATCCTTGTCTTTGTTTATGTCTCGGGTTGGAACAAATTACTATAATTCGTCCCCGCCTACGGATTAGTCGACATTTTTCACAAATTTTACGAACAGAAGCTCTTATTTTCATATTTTTCATACCTTAACCTTAATTTTGAATCGACTTCTTGGAAGAAAATAAGTTTCTTGAAATTTAAAATTTCGAATCGTATTCCCGGAATATTAAAGTTAAAAAACCACCTAATCGTTCGAATCTTTGTTGCGGAGTCGATAAATAATACGCCCTCTGCTTGAATCATAACGACTCACTTCAATTTTGACTCTATCTCCTGGCAGTATCCGTATAAAACTACGTCGGATCTTTCCTGAAACATAACCTAAAATAAGATCCTCATTATCTAAACGAACCCGGAACATACCATTGGGAAGCGATTCAGTAATTAAACCCTCATGAATCCATTTTTGTTCTTTCATTCCGGGTAAAACCTCCTTAAGGTATTAACTAATGTAGGAGGAACAAGATTATACACTTCGCATTTTTTTTAGTTTTTTTTCACAACAAATAAGAAGTCTCGTATCCAATGCGGATATAAGAAGTATTACCATATATAACACAAAATTTCTCCGCCTATTCCTTTTAGTCGAGCCTCTCGGTCTGTCATTATACCTTGAGAAGTGGAAAGAATTACAATTCCCATTCCGCCTAAAATTCTAGGAATTCTTTGATAGTTAGAATAGATTAGTAAACCAGGCCGGCTGATCCGTTTTAAATTTAAAAGATTTTTATAGGTCCCTTTTCTATTTCGTTTATGTCGCAGGGTTGAAACCAAAAAATATTTGTCGCCTTCTCGATGTTTCCTCACATTTTCGATAAAACCTTCTCGTAAAAGTATTTTAACAATGTTTTCGGTGATATTAGCAGATGCTATTCGAAGGACTCTTTTTCTATACATATCCGCATTGCGTATAGAGGTTAATATGTCAGCAATAGTGTCCTTACTCATAATGGAGTAAAATTCTTGTTGTCCAAAAATTTTGATATAATCAACATGTTTTTTGCTTTTTTTACTTATTTTATTTGTTTATGAATAAAAATTATATTATTAAATTTAAGGTATATGCGTAAAACACAATCTACTAAATTAATTTGAATCTATTTCTTTCTAATACCCTACTATAACTATATCATAGTCTCATCTTATATTTTAAGACTATTATAATACCTCGGGCGCCAATGAGACTATTTTAGTAAAATTTAAATGCCTCAATTCCCGGGCGATCGCACCAAAAACGCGAGTTCCTTTAGGATTTCCTTCTTGATCAATGACAACTGCGGCATTGTCATCATATCGTATTAGCATACCGTTGTCACGTTTCAGTTCCTTACGGGTACGTACAATTACAGCTCTGACCACTTCTGATCTTTCTAGGGGCATATTTGGTACTGCTTCTTTAATCACAGCAACAATAACGTCACCAATATAAGCATATCGACGATTACTAGCTCCTATGATTCGAATACACATCAATTCTCGAGCCCCGCTGTTATCTGCTACATTCAAATGTGTCTGAGGTTGAATCATTTTTTTATTTGTTGTTTCAATGCAAAAAAAAAAGAAAGAAATATTCTTTGTCAAAAGAAAAAAAAAGAAACCTTGCCTTTTTCATTCCCAGGCTCTATTTTCTTTAGTTCTACATTCTTATACCAAAATAATAAATTGAGTTTTGATAGGCATTTTGGACGCTGCTATTGAAATCGCCTTTCTGGCTATATTTTCTGCGACTCCGCCCATTTCATAAAGTATTCGACCTGGTTTAACAACAGCTACCCAATATTCAGGAGAGCCCTTACCCGAACCCATACGTGTTTCTGTGGGTCTTACTGTAACCGGTTTGTCGGGAAATATACGTACCCATATTTTTCCACCACGACGTGCATTTCGTGTCATTGCCCGGCGCCCTGCTTCTATTTGTCTAGATGTGATCCAAGCGGGTTCAAGCGCTTGAAGAGCATATTTACCGAAACTAATATGGTTACCTCGATAAGACATTCCCTTCATTCGTCCTCTATGTTGTTTACGGAATCTGGTTCTTTTGGGGTTATAGTTGATAGTTGTTTCTGAATTCCATCTCTACTACAGAACCGGACGTGAGAGTTTCGTCTCATCCAGCTCCTCATGAATAAAAGGATTCAAAATATTTAATTTGAATTGAAATATGTTTAATGACTAATAGATGAAATTGCGAGATTCTTTGATATTTCATCTAATCTATTAGTCATTTGTATATACCTTGTTTAGGTATTTTGGATATATAACTAAACATATTAAATATATATTTCTATTTATTTTTATCAAAAATCTTTTTTTTTCATTTTATCGTATCGGATTGCCCTAAATCCAAAATTTAGCAATCCAAAAAATAACGTTTTCGCGGACGAATATTTACTCTAATATCTATTTCAGTTGTAAGGTTAGTTCATTACGTCTCAGATCAGAATAGATAAATTATTTCTCGGTTCCTTTCGCCATCCCGACCAATGAATTGTTAGGCTTTGGTTTCAATAAAATCTTCTGCATTCATGGGTTCCATCGTTCCCACTGCTTCTTGTTTAATGGTTAGGTCTTAATTCTACAACGGAGCTCTTAATTCAATTTGTTCTTGAGTCAATTTTCTTAGTCTTTATTGGCTCAGGGCTCTTGGTTTTTTTGTTCTATATCTATCATTTAATTATGTATGAATCAGTATTGATGCTTTATTACATTGCCTTTTATGAGATGACTCATAGACCTTACATATTGGAATTCTATATCATCGATATTATTTTTCTCTCTTTCTCTCATCCCTCTACCCACATCTTTTTTCCATATTCTGGTTCACAACTTAGAATCAGATTTTTTCTTTTTTTAGTTTATGAAAAAGAGATTTCAGTTGCTACAATGATATGAATAATCTATCATATCTTGACTGGTTTGTTGGATTTAGATAATGCGAAGTAATGAGTTGGTTTTTAGTTCTATAGTTATTAGTTTATACTAGGGAGCTTTTTTTAATCTTATTCCTAAAAAAACCAACGAGTCACACACTAAGCATAGCAATTATATCAAAAATTCAATCAAATTTTTATTCAACCC